CCACTTCTACGAATAGCTCTTAATGCCGCATCTCTTCCGAGACCCGGGCCTTTTATCATAACTTCTGCTCGTTGCATACCTTGATCCACTACTGTCCGAATAGCATTTCCTGCTGCGGTTTGAGCGGCAAATGGTGTACCCCTTCTTGTACCCTTGAATCCACAAGCCCCGGCAGAGGACCAAGAAATTACTCGACCCCGTACATCTGTAACAGTCACAATGGTATTGTTGAAACTTGCTTGAACATGAATAACTCCCTTGGGGATTCTACGTGTATTCTTACGTGAACCAATACGTCTATTTCTACGCGAACCAATTTTTGGTATAGGTTTTGCCATATTTTATCATCTCATAAATATAAGTCAGAGATATATGGATATATCCATTTCATGTCAAAACAGATCCTTATTCTTTTTTTTTTTTTTACTTATTTTATTTACTTATTTTATTTATTTATTTGTACATCTGTACATCGGGTCCTTTAGATTTCGAGAGTCTTTTTGTTTTAGAAAGATTATCCTTGTCTTTGTTTATGTCTCGGGTTAGAACAAATTACTATAATTCGTCCCCGCCTACGGATCAATCGACATTTTTCACAAATTTTACGAACGGAGGCCCTTATTTTCATATTTGTCATTCCTTTTTTTAATTCCGAATCTACTTATTGGAAGAAAATAAGTTTCTTGAAATTTTTAATTTCGAATTGTATCCTCACGAAAGAATGTTGAAATTGAAAAAACCGCCTAATCATTCAAGTCTTTGCTTTGAAGTCTCTAAATTATACGCCCTTTGGTTGAATCATAAGGACTTACCTCAATTTTTAGTCTATTTCCTGGTAGTATACGTATAAAACTACATGAAATCCTTTACGAAACAAAAACCAGAATAATTTTTTTGTTATCTAAACGAATCCGGAAGATACATACCATCGGTAAGTTGTTCAGTAATTAAACCCTCATGAATCCATTTTTGTTGTTTCATTCCAGGTAAAACCGCTTTGAAGTATCAACTAATGTAAGAGGGATAATATTATAAACTTGTCCTTTCTCTTTTTTCACAAATATGACCGTGTCGGCTATTAGAAAGATTACCATATATAACACAAAACTTCTCCGCCGATTCCTTCTAGTCGAGCCTTTCGGTCTGTCATTATACCTCGAGAAGTAGAAAGAATTACAACCCCCATTCCGCCTAAAATTCTAGGAATTCGTTGATAGTTAGAATATATTCGTAGACCGGGTCGACTGATCCGTTTTAAATTTAAAACAGTTCTATATGGTCCTTTCCTATTTCTTCTATGTCGTAGGGTTAAAACCAAAAAATATTTATTGCTTTCTTGATGTTTTCTCACGTTTTCAATAAAACCTTCTTGTAAAAGGATTTTAACAATATTTTCAGTGATGTTAGTAGATGGTATTCGAACTGTTCTTTTTTTATTCATGTCAGCATTTCGTATAGAGGTTATTATGTCAGCAATAGTGTCTTTACTCATGATAAACTAAGATTTTTGTTTCCCCCGAATTTTGATATAATCAACATGCTCTTTTTCTTTTTTTCTGAATTTTTTAATATTTATGAATTCTTTTTTTTTTTTTTAATATTTATGAATTATTAAAGATATATACGTGATAGATAAACAATTTACTAATTAATTAAATAAATTTAATCAATTTCATTCAAATACTATATTAAGGTCTTCCCCTATAATACTTCAGGTGCTAATGAAACTATTTTAGTGAAATTTAACTGTCTTAATTCCCGGGCGATCGCGCCGAAAATTCGGGTTCCTTTTGGATTTCCTTCTTGATCAATAACAACCGCAGCGTTGTCATCATATCGTATTATCATACCGTTGTCGCGTTTGAGTTCTTTACAAGTACGTACAATGACAGCTCGGACCACTTCTGATCTTTCTAGAGGTGTATTTGGTACTGCTTCCTTGATTACAGCAACAATAATGTCACCAATATGAGCATATCGTCGATTACTAGCTCCTATGATTCGAATACACATCAATTCTCGGGCCCCGCTGTTATCCGCTACATTCAAATGGGTTTGAGGTTGAATCATATCATTTTTTTATCGGTTTTTTCTTTTTCAATGCAAAGGTATAAATAAAAAAAAGAAATATTATTTGTTCAAAACAAAAAAAGAAATCTGCAATTGTTTTTTTTTTCATCCCAAAAACCCCTTTCGTTTGTTTCTACATTCCTATCCAGAAAGAATGAATTGAGTTCGTATAGGCATTTTAGATGCCGCTATTGAAATAGCCCTTCTAGCTATATTTTCTGCTACTCCGCTCATTTCATAAAGTATTCTACCGGGTTTAACGACAGCTACCCAATATTCGGGAGATCCTTTCCCCGAACCCATACGTGTTTCTGTAGGTCTTACTGTAACAGGTTTGTCTGGAAATATGCGTACCCATATTTTTCCACCGCGGCGTGCATTTCGTGTCATTGCTCGCCGCCCTGCTTCTATTTGTCTAGATGTGATCCAAGCGGGTTCAAGCGCTTGAAGAGCATATCTACCGAAGCAAATACGATTACCTCGATAAGATATTCCTTTCATTCTTCCTCTGTGTTGTTTACGGAATCTGGTTCTTTTGGGGTTATAGTTGATGGTTGTTTAGCAATTCCATCCATCTCTACTACAGAACCGGACACGAGAGTTTCTTCTCATCCAGCTCCTCGCGAATTAAACAATTTTAAATAATTAAACAAAAAAAATACACGGTTAATAATATATGGAATCGTGGGATTCTTTGAAATTTGATCTAATCGATTATAAATTAGAAATTTTTTGTGTTTTAATATATAATTTAACACGTATTCTATTTATAGATAATGTCGTTTTGGTAGAACGCTATAATGAATCTTTATTTTGTTTTTCCTTTTATTTCGAATCGACTAAAATTTAGAAATAAAAAAAAAAATTCGCGGGCGAATATTTACTCTTTCAACATTCAGTTGTAAGATTAGTCTATGACATGACCTCTCAGAATAAATGAATAGGTTTCTGGTTCGTTCCGCCATCCTACTCAATGAATCATTAGGATTCGTTTTCAATAGAATCTTATGCATTCACAGGTTCTGTCGTTCCCACCACTTCTCGATTAATGATTAGGTCTGAATTTTACAACGGAGCCTCCAATTAAATTTATTCTTGAGTCAACCTTCTCAGTCTTTATTGGCTCGGGGCTCTTGATTTTTTGTTCTATGCACGGATTTGTCTAATTATGGATCAATCAGTATTGATGCTTTATTACATTCCCTTTATATGAGATGACTCATAGACCTTACATATTGGAATTCTATATCATTAATATTCTTTTTCTATCTTTCTCTCACCCTTCCATTTATCTGTATACTTTATATTGCTTTACAACCCATAATCAGATTTTTTTTTTGTTTGTTTATGTAAAAAAGATTTCAGTTGCTACAATGATATGACTTATATATCATATCTTGACTGGTTCTTTCTATCCAGATAACACGAAGTGATGAGTTGGTTATTAGTTCTATAGTTATCAGTTTGTACTATGGGCTGTCCATTTTTTTGAATCCCAACCCTAAAAAAACCAACGAGTCACACACTAAGCATAGCAATTATATCAAATGATTAATCGAATTTTTATTCAACCTTATAGAATTGTTCTTTTTTTTTTTTTATTATTTATCAGAAAAAGAATGAAAGAGTTTGCCATTTTTTGTTTTATCACCAGATATAACTAAATATAAGTCAAGTAAGTTCTTATTATTCCTCGTCTACAAATATCCAAATTTTGATGCCTAATACCCCATAGATAGTTCGAACTGCATAGGAACAATAATCAATTTTAGCTCGAATGGTTTGTAGAGGAACTCTACCTTCTCGGATCCATTCAACACGTGCAATTTCTTTTCCGTCGATACGCCCTGCAATTTGTACTTGAATCCCTTTTGTACCTGCCTGTTCAGTTAATTCAATAGCTTTTTTCATTGCTTTGCGAAATGAAACTCTATTCTTTAATTGTCCGGCTATAAATTCTGCAAGAATATTGGGGTGCCCGTAAGGATTTGCAATTCTTGTAATAGCAATGTTGAGTTTTCGGTTTACACAAGTGAGTTCTTTTTGTACATACGTCTGTAATTCTTCGATTCTTCGAGTCCTGTCTTCTATTAATAACTTGGGGAATCCCATATAGATTATGACCTGAATCAAATCGATTCTTTTTTGAATCTCTATACGTGCAATTCCCTCTACATTAGAGGATATTTTCATATTATTTTGCACATAATTTTTGATACAATCTCGTATTTTTTGATCTTCTTGTAGATCCTTTGAATAATTTTTTGGTTGTGCAAACCAAAGAGAATGATGACCTTGGGTTGTACCAAGTCTGAAACCAAGTGGATTTATTTTTTGTCCCATAGTCCCCCACTACTATATATATCGTGAAACGTGACATCTGTTTTTATTTTTTTTTTATTCATTCTATTTTTTTTAAGCATAACATAATATAGCGTATTTGTATTTTTTATAATATAAAATATTCTTCCTTTAAGTATTCCTCAGCTCTAATTTATAGAATTTCCTTTTATCTATTTCTTCCTCTTCATCTAAAGATATATCTTTCAATACAATAGTTATATGACAAGTGGATCTTTTTATAGGATAACCCCGTCCTCGAGCCCGGGGCTTTAATTTTTTCACAGTTGTGCCCTCGTTGACTTCGGCTTTACTAATGATTAAACTTGTTTCGTTCAAACCCTTATTGTGATTAGCATTTGCTGCTGCAGAATAAACCAATTTTAAAATGGCATAACATGCTCGATAAGGCATAAGTTCTAGTATCATAAGTGTTTCTTCATAGGACCGCCCACGAATTTGATCAATTACTCTTCTCGCTTTGTGAGCAGACATACATATATGTTGACCTAAAGTGTATACTTCTGTATATTTCTTCACCTTTCTCTTCTGTATCATAAGATTCACCTCTCATTAATGAACGATAAGCA